AGTCATGAGGCTAGTCCCCCCTGAATGAAGAAGTAGTGGGGCCCCCTTCCCGCGTATGCGCCTTTATAATATATATAATATAATAATAGATTGAACATGGAGAATCTTTCTCCAAAATCTCTCTGGCAAAACGCAATTCGTCGATCTCCTTGCCTTTTTTCAGGTAGCTTTGTGACGCCTATTCAGCTAGGTGGGGCATTGGTCATAGTCGAAATTCGTCGAAGGAAAAAAAAAGAAGAGAAAGAAACGGAAGTTTTTTCTTTCTTTATCAATATCAATCAAAATAAGAGAACAAAGAAACCACTCAAAAATGCAAGTTAGATAAATCACTTTGCATGGGCGGAGCAGGAAAACAAGGCAAATCTTACTTCTTCCCCCCTTTCCACTTCTCCTCTCTCCTTTTGTTTGTGCTTCCACCCCTTTTCATTCTTTCTGTTTTATAGAGAGCCGAGGAAATTTGTCTAATAATGAATGTAGAAAGGGTTTCCCCGGCATACGGAATCCACAAGATCCTGGATGACTTCTGCATCGGGGAGGGGGAGGCTCTCGAAACCAAACGAGACTAGAAGGAACATTGGAATTAGCACAATTCCTATGAGTGAGTGCCTTTGTCTCGAAGAGCCCCAAAAAAAGGGGCAGCCCTTTCTCTATCTCGGTCTCGGTTTAGCATCATATATCGATCTAGAGAGAGTATTGGTTGTAGTGCGGATTAAGGAGCTGCTCCTCCATGCTGTGGCTGTGGAGGTGGGGGCTGCCACCTCCCTTGGTTTTGTTTGGGAAGGATCCCGGCCCGCCGAATCCTGATAAATGGGTTCTTGGGGAAGCGTGGTAGGGGGGGGGAAGGGGCTGTCGCCGCCTGAACAATAGAGGCAGAAGCCAGGGCCGGGGCCGCCGAGCCAGAAGCCGGGGCCACCGGAACTTCTGCTTCTATTACCTCAGCAGGGGGGTTTTGAACAACTTCCTCCAGGTCTATGAAATAGGTTCCTTCGTATCGGTCATTATAAAAGAAAAGGAAAAGAGAAGAATAAGATTCACTCGAGGAAAGCCCCATTCAAAGGCCTCGAGAGAGAGGAGTATAAAGAAAAGAAGGAGGGAACCATTTTGACCTCTTAGAGAGAAGAAGGAGGCGGAAAGATTTTGAAGTCACATGATTCTCAAAAGATATTGATGAAAATGATAGAAGAATGTTCATGAACATCAATATCAATAAAGTTATGTTTCAAATGCCAGCGCAGAAATAGAAAGAGTCGTGCCGCTAAGATCCATTGCTCGATTTTTCATGCTCTGCTCCCAAAATTCAGAGAGACTTGTTCTTGCCCGAGGGCGGATCCGGGTTGGTTGGTCCGGAAAGTCATGGGAGAGGCGGGCGAAGTGAAAGAAAATACTGGCGCCACTATAGAATCTTATGAATCACGCACGGCACACTTTCTATATCGCCGTCTACAAGGTGAACAGCTTAGCTTACAGCACAGCGTGTTCGCCACCACACTGGCTGGCTGGTGCATTGGTCAGCCCGAGAGGCATGACCCTTCGATTAGAAGGCCCCATCGTGACACGCGGAGCGTGGCATTTCCTTTGAAAGAATATCCGTATCACTTCTAACCTTTCATTCATTCTTTATTTATTAATAAAGTACCAAACTGTCTGGTGCATTGCCATATATCTTTGAGTGAAGAAGAGAAGGGCTTTGTATAGACACTCTGGAGCCATGTTCGTCGCCCTAGGCTCACCATTATTTCATTCGGGTTCTAGCTCCAAAGAACATATACATGGACCTATGTCGACTTACGTACGTTTCCCGTGGCTATCCAATCATTAGACCCGGAAGCGAACCCATTCATGATTCCAGCCGGGAAGACCAGGAAAAGGAAGGATCCAGAATGTCATATATCTCAGGAGCTAGATCAGTTCCCGATGAACAAGTAAGAATTGCCTCAACCAAAATGGATGGAATTGGACCTAAAAAAGCCATTCAGGTTCGTTATCGATTAGGTATCAGTGGGAACATCAAGATGAATGAGTTAACTAAGTATCAGATCGACCAAATGGAACAAATGATAGGTCAAGATCATGTTGTTCATTGGGAATTGAAGAGGGGAGGACGAGCAGACATCGAACGATTAATTTCTATTTCTCGTTATCGTGGAATTCGTCATAAAGATGGATCGCCCTTACGCGGTCAACGAACTCATACTAATGCGCGGACTTTTCGCAAGCAAATTCGGAAATGAAAGAAGGCTGCCGAAAGCCCTTGGTACTTGTCTGATCAATCACACTGATAGCTTCTATAGTGACAGGGGCTTTGGTCTTATGAACCCGGCTGTTCACCTTTGGTACTTGAATGGGCCCACTGATATCTTCGCTTCTATAGTGACAGGGGCTTTGGTCTAGTTTTTTTAGTATGGGTCTTTCACCGGTTACTAATCACGTATAGTAGGCCTCCTTCGCCACTCCACTAGTGGCTCGGCTTGGTCTCGCTCCCTTCGCCCGCCTATCGTATCGGCTCGGCTTCATCCTAGAAGCGACTTGTCGCTTCCGCCTCTCTAGGCTTCGCTATCGCTCATGACTGGTATATAGATCTCTCTATGTAGTGGTCGGCCGCTTCGCCAGAAGCGACGAGTCGCTTCCCGAATGCCTATGTACTACAGTCTAGTACTCTTTATAGAGTCTTTCCAATGCCTCCTTCCTTGCTGCCAACGCACGCTACTAGGAGAGTCAGCAAGCTACCTTGCTTGCATTTCTAGAAGCGAAGCGACTTGTCGAGTCTACGAAGCTTCGTAGTTGCCCCTCCTCGCCATGCCACTAGATCCATAATGAGGCGGCGAGTCGGAACATGTACGAATATAACCACGCGGAGCGCCGGGCCGGCCTATCGAAGAAAGAAAAGAGATCATTGAGCCGCCGGCTGGGAATCGCAAGAATGGAGAAGTCCTCTATTGAATTGAATGGGGTGGGGTTCGGAAATGGCCGGATTAGCAGGAGGGGGGGCGGCCCCACCCTGAAACAAAGGTGTACGTACATCAATATAGAGGCCCTTCCCATCTATCTTGACCGGGAAGAGGGGGGAGGCTCTTGCGGAAGCCCTGCCCGCCCTTCTCTATTTGGAGGGATCCCTCATATTGATGATTCCAGGCTTCCCGGACTCGTAACGGACGGCTAGGAACAAGAAGAGGGTCCGTAGTCTCTGCCGTTGCAGGCCCTTCTCCTTCCGCGGAGACGGCCCTCTTTTTTGTTTTGTTCGTTCACGGTCATGAAGAAGCTGGAATAACTCAGAAAGAGAGTGGCGCCTAGCCGTTGAGAGCGTCTGTTGTCTTTGTAGAGGAATGACGATCTTGGACTGGCCCCCTTCGCATGACCTAGAAAGAAAGAGGTCCGTACTACTATAAGGCCTCTGAACTCCTCCCTCAGGACACCGTTGCGTTGCCATGGGGACGGGGTAGCCCCGACTTCCATAGGTCCTTGGTTCGACCTCCTAATGAGAATTTAGGTCCTTGCGCGGGTGTCTCATCCCTCAGACTGACTTGCTCTGTATGGAGTGCCCCGTGGTTCCTCGAGTGCCAGCCGCAGAGGGGAATGCCATCCACTAGGGCGCTATTGGCCACTAACCACTCGCTCGTCGGCCGCTCGGGCTCCGCGTTTCAAGTTCGTTATCCTAACCGTCTCCTCTGCTCCACCGGGAGCCTGGCCCCTTCTTCTATCTTATCTACTGCCTTGCTCCTCGGCTCCCTACTGCTCCAGCCGCTCGCTGTAATAGCTTGCTTCTCGGGTGGCTCGCACCCCGGGTGGTGCGGCTGAGCCAGAGTGGGCTCAGCAGTCGGCCTATGTATCCGGGCGCACGCGTAGAGGCATGATTAGTTCCACGAATCTCACTGCACTGACCATAGTAAACTCCTTCTCGTTGTACCGAAATGGAGATCTGATTTGAACGACCAGGTACAGCATCACATTTGACACCTGAGGAAGGTACAGCCCAACTATGAGGTACATCAGCAGGTGTTACAATCATACGTAGATGAGTTTTGGCTGGTACAACCACTCGATTGTCCACTTCTAATAAACGTGATTGACCCAATTCTGGATCATCTTCTGGAATCGTATAACTGTCAAAAGTGAGTGACTGTTCATCGGAACTGTTATAGTCCGAATACTCATAAGGTTGGGTCGACGCCCGCCTCCCCCCAAACTGTACTTGCAAGTTTCCCCGCAAAAAGCTCTCCACGCCTACTCTTAGAAAGAGCACTATTCTATTCTTCTTTAGTTAGGCCTCTCTCAGAGACCGTAAGACCCCGGTTGGATCGAAGGCCCTACAGACAACAGGGGGACCCTTTCTCGCCCAGCCCAGCCCTACCTACTTCAGTGAAGCTGGAACCGAAAAAGACCTGGTTCCACACACACGAGACAGGCATAAGGTATGGGACGACACGACCAGTTCACCACGGCGATCAAATAGTCGTCTTCTTTTGTTTTTTGAAATCGCTGCAGCAATTTGGAAGGCAAGGCGCTCAAGACCTGTTCGGACGTGATGAGCTCCCTTCTTAGTCGATCCTCCTACTGCTCATTCCAGCGGACGGACCGGACCGCTCCCCCTAGCTTTTGAGAATCGCGTACTTCTTTTTCTCACCAGAATATAATGCATGTGAAAAAAAGAAAAAAGACTTACCGGCCGGTGGGTGATTCTGGTTCTATCTCCGCTTGGTCCCTGTTTCCATTCCCCTTTCTTCAGGAGGTGAGGTTCGGGTCGGAGGGACGGGGCGGAGCGCTCCGTTGTTCACCGCTAGTTTCTAGTACAAGTCTATCTGAAGTGGTTTCGGTTTTGTTTTAGTATGGTCAAGATCGTCGGAGCCCGGAGCCAGGTGATACCGCGATTGATTGAGCGGGGCGGGGAGGTGCGAGCTTCCACTAGAAAGCCTTTCGGTCACTCGCATTAGGGCATTCTGATCGCTTCTCGTACTACTCCTTCGCCCCTGACTGGAAGGGAGACATACATAATAGTGAGGTTAGTCGGCCCTATTCATTCCATTCCAGAAAGGTTCTTTTTATGAAAAAGACAAAAAGTCATTTAGACCGTCTCGAGTGGAATTGTCCAGTCTTGCCCCGGAGTGACGGTAGACCCTATTGAATGACAAAGGATAGACTGGACCACATTTACCAATGAATCAAGGGATTTCTCCGACATATACCTATCTATCTCCAGAATAGATAGATAGGTATATGTCTATCTTTCGAAATCCCCCCAAAAAAATAATTCTAAGAATCCTGATTTTTGCATTCATAAGATTTTTTTGATAGTTTTTTTGATTAAACATTATAGAAGGATAGTCTCTTTTGATCCTATATCGATCATAGGATCACTCTATTTTGAGTGAAATTCTCTGCCTCCCACCGTTCACGACATCCCTTGCTTCTCGCTGCGAACGGCTCCTCGGTGGAGGAGTAGAAGCGCTGGTCCCCTTCGGTCAAGTGCTTGTGCCTGCTGTTACCTACCGTAGGACCTCCGTCCCCGAAGCGAAGAAAGAGGAGCAGGGACTGTTGTCCTCTCCCGGCCCTGTAGTTCCGCAACTACTACCGTGGTTGTTGCCAACGGGGATCCCCCATTCCGAAAGGTGAAGGCTGGCCCCTTAGGTCCAAAGTTGTATGCCACTGCTGTGGTGCCGATAGATTCACTACTTCAGCGCCGTGATCGGACATTGCAGGCTGAGCATCTATTTCTCGTATATCGCTCCACACCGAGAAGAGGGATGTGTACCTCCAGCAACAACAAGAATGGAACCATAGGCTCCTATGCTGGGAGCATTTCGGGGTATAGGTCTAACCACCTCAACTCCCCGTTTATGGCATGCTATAGTTCTTATAGTCTCTCGACGACGGGAATGGGAGATTACCGGTAAGCCAGATGCTTCGCGAACCACCGGTGCATTTCGTTGCACTTCCATCACCCTCGTGAAGGGGCGCACTCCGATACCATTGATGTCCAATAGCTTTGATAGTCATGGCTGGATCTACTACTACCTCGTCCATTGAGTATAACGGAGCAAATGGTGGTATAGCAATGCAAATCGGGATGATACTCGGAAATATGGTCCGAAGAGTCTCTATAGTAGTTCCATGAACAATCCTTTGCGGGATTGGATTTGTTTGATAGTGGAAATGCCATAAAGCGCGAACCAAGATCCGTGATACGGAAACCAAAATAAGAATGAGGAAGAAAAAGATATCGTGATGTAAGTCAATTATTCCTTGCATCATAGGTGTTGCTGCGTCTTGAGATCCTAATTGCCATGGTTCCGCAGCATCACAAGGAGAGAGTGTGAGGAATCGCCATTCTAGAAGATTCATTTGGTTTGGTTCATTCTTTGACTGCTCTGCTCCCGATAGAGAGACTTGCCGTACGAGTAAGATATATAGAGAGGGTTGTTGACCAACGGAAAGCATGGGAGATAGCATCTATTCTTTGATGGAGATTTGTAGCATCATTCAAGTAAATACGGATTGAGATCGTAGAAACATGAGCTTGTGATATAGCTACACCTAATTCCGGACCGGTTAATGCAAGAACTATAAATAAAGGACCAGGATCTCCTATGAAATACAAAAGATCATTCATACATAGCATTGTCCAAGCGGACCCACTTAAAATCTTTACTGAACTATGACCGGCCATCATATTAGCAAATAAACGTATTCCTGAGCTTAATGCGCGAAAACAATGAGGGATTAGCTCAAGGAGTACTAAGAAAGGTGCTAACGGCAGTGGGACTCCTGCGGGTAATGAGAAGCTTAAAAAATGAAGCCCATTTCTTTGAAATCCCACTATAGTAATGCCAATAAAAATAGGAAATGAGGGACCCAAAGTAATGAGAAAATGACTTGTCACTGTGAAGCTATAAGGTATCATACCCTGGGGATTACGAAATAACGAAAAAGTAGAAGTGACCGAGATGCGAGGGGAAAACTTTTGTTTCACATTTCCGGAAAGACCACCTATTTGTTCGTTCACCGGGTTCGGCACGAAATCATGAATAAGCTCTACCAAGGATTGCCAAGCATTTGGGACTGAGTTGCCCCCTCCCTTTTTAGTCACAAAATGCACCAGAAGTAGGACCAAACCGATAGTTAGCAGCATGGACAAAGAAGGATTTGTGAATGAGATCAAAAAGTGTCCTATATCCATAGGAATCAATGGGACAATGGAAAATTGCTCAAGTGGGCTTCCCGCGCCCGCGCCTCCCCAAGAACCCATAAGACAGAGAACCTCGGGTACCACTGGGCTGGAGTATCCATGGATAAAAATATCCTGCCATATATCCCCGAGGGTACCTATATCCTCGGCGCCCTTGCTCGTTAGGAAGAAGTCCATCACGCCCGGAAGCTCCTTAGGATTGTATTGAATCTGATTTGCCTGTAGTATCCCAACGACTTGCTCATTGATTTCTATTTTGATCACTTCGACGCCCTTATCATATATAAGAATATGGGAAGCGGGACTAAGGTCCAGATTACGAAGCCGCGAGGCCCGTATCCCTATTAGGATAGCCAGAAAGGGGGGCAGTCCGAGGCCTGCAACATACATAGCGATTTGTTCTGGGGACATGGACATGTGAGATCAATCAAGTAAGCTTCTTGCTCTCAAAGGAAAGACTTGTCGGAAATCGACCGACAAAAAAGGTTGGCTTGGTCCAACCAAGAAAGAAATGGGAGAAAGAAAGCACCAGAATAACTTCGAATTTCCGGATTGACTGGGCAAAGGCGAGAGAGATAGATTCAGAAGAAGAATGCGGCCTTCGCGTAAAAGTCATTCAAAAAGTCGGAAGGCTGATAAAGAACTTGTTTCTCATAATAGTAGACAAGTTAGTATAAGCCCCAGCCATTCGATCGATCACATGATGCTCCCTTATGAGACTAATTGTGTCTTGTAGTGGTAGAACCTGGTGAACCGGGCGTATAGGGATATCATTGAGCGACCAACATCATAAGGAACGACATCGCACGCTCGTTCGACTATGATATTACGTTTGCTTACTTACGATATTTAGGTCGGCGAAATCTCAGTCGTAAGGCGTGCTGTTAGAAAACTAGAAATCTTATCTACGATCACGGATCCACGACCAGGACGAGAGGAGAACAACTAATGACCGGAGCAGACGATAGAGCAGAGACCATGGACCAGCTGGACAGACTCCCCACTAGGTACCAGTAAACAGATAAGACCAAAGGAAAGAAAAGAAAGGAGATTCCTTGCTAACCGGAGGGGTTGCTAACTTGCTTAAGGCCTCGCTCCGCACTACAGTTATAGCTATGCTCGTTGCTCGCAGCTCGAAGCTTTCGACTCGGATAGCTACTGGTTAACTCTTATCTTTTCGACCCCCCCTACTCCTTCCTCAACCTCAGTCTTCCCCTCCCCCAATTTCCCTCTCGTTTTCCTCTTTTTCCGGCGGTCAATGGCAAGTTGATGCTGAAGTCGAAAAGGTCCCGGGGCGCAGGTCCTCAGCGAAGGAAGGGAGAGTTAGCCGACAAAGACAGAGGCCAACGAAAAGAGGTATTTAACGATACGAACGACCTACTCGATTCGATCTTCGGGCAAGCCAGTCAATAACACGAGTCAAAGGAGTCAAAGGAGAAATTGGAGCTTAGAGCAGACTACGCGAGCCAGGAGAGGAGATTGTCCGCGAGCCACGGGAAACTGAATAGGAAAGCTGCGAGCAGGACAGCCAGCCCTTCTCTTTCATCGCCGCAACCCAAGAACCAATCGCTGGAACCGTGAGTGGATGGGAAAGCCTGTCCTCCCACGGGTAACGGAAGGCTGGTTCGGGTAAGCAGGAATCAAGTGAGCTGGTATGACTGGCAATCAAAACTCCTAATATATATATAGCCATCGGGAAAGGAAGCTGGTACTGGATATAGGCATCGTCAACGTACCCACAACCGTCTCTCTTCGCTCTCGTCGTATTAGGAGTCCGACTAATTGAGTTGAGTTGTCCTATGGGAAGAAGGCAAGCAATCGAAGGGGCATAAGAGGAAGCGGAATGAGCCTGCCAGGTTGCTGCTCGCCAAGTGAGACTATAGAACGGGAACAAGCAAGCCTGCCTTCCTGTAATAGGGAATAGCCACTGGAGCTGGTTATAGAACTTGTACTATGAACTGGAGCAGGTCTTGAAGATACTGGCTTTTGCACCTCTTTATCCAAACTTGCATTTCCTGCTCCGGGAAGTCAACGGGAAGGGAATAGCCGTACTCGCACCTTACCGACGAAACAAAGAGTTGAACCAACGGAAAATGGTCCTTCCCCGAGCGCACTGCTTCATTCACCGTTCCCCTCGTTCTTGAGGAACTCGGTCCACTCCAGCAGTCAGAGTCAGAAGAAGAAAAAAAGAGAGAGTTATTGATAGACGAATTGCCCCCCGCAAACCCTAGGGGGCTGGAAAGAAAGAGAGATTTCTTATTGACCGACGAAAAGAGACGGTCCTACTCGACCTCGGGCAAGTCGACTTGTTCGACCTACTCAACAATTTACGGTCTCATGGCAATTCTTCCCTATTCGCTATTCGACTGACCTACCTCATCGGCCTATCTCATCGGGTTACTCAAATGGGCTTATCAAATCGATTTAGTGGATTTGTTGAACAAAGGAATCCGAAACAGTGTAACAAAATAGGAGTCGTGTCTATTAGATTAGGCCTTTTTAGGGGAATATTAGACAAATAAAATAAAGAGTTCACAGAAAGAAGAGATCCACTCATTCGCTAGTGCGGAAGTCGATGAATTGAATGAACGTAAACGGCTATGGCTCACGTAAAACCCCATGACTCGCTCCTAAGACGGAGCTCGTTGGTGGCTTCCCTGGTCCGGTTTAGATTGAGGGAGCTTTACTGCTTGTGTCCGTGTTCAATACCTTGGCTTGCGATGAAAACTCCTATTCATCTGATTCAGATTGCCGTTAACAGTGCGTGTTGCTGTTGCTGCCTAGAAACTAGTTACGGAAGAGCTTGGATAAGACGAGAGACGGGTTCCAGTGCCAATGTGACTCTTCCTTGTCATACAACCGACTAGTTGAGTAGAGAAGCCCACGGAGCGGGACGATTACTAATGCCCTTCGGTAAGCCGAGTCAGCGGGAACAAGCACAGGCTAAGAGAAGCCTAACCAAAGAGAAGGAAGGAACGAAAGAAAAGGGGGGTGTCAGGATCAAGGCCCCATCATCCGGCAATATATATCCCCATGGGTTTGGTCAACTTTGTGAAAAGTTGGATCCTCATAAATCTTAGATTTATGATAAGATTAAGATAAGGATTTCATTATTTCGCAATTTTTTTATTAAAAAGGGTCCTTCTCATAAACCTCTCTTAGAAATGAAAAGAGGTAAAATGCTACCGAAATAGACGGAACGAAATCGTCGTCCCCTTCATCATAATAAGAATTCTTCTTCGCATCCTTTGGAAATGGAAGCGCGAAGAAGAATTCCAATTGTTGCTTTCGAGAGGAAAAGGCATACGGCGAGCGGCGAATTCAAGCTGAAGAAATTCAACCGATTAGGGCTATAGAGGAAGACAACACCGAAAACTACTGCTACTGCTCGGATCCTGAAAGATAGGAAACGGAGCGCCCAGGACGCTACAGAGGCCGCTGAAACCGAAACAGGGGGGAGGGCCAGAACAAGATCGGAACCATATGAAGGCGAGGCCGACTGAACAGGAGAACTGAGAAAACAAGAATCAGATCATTTAAAAGATAAGAGAGATACCCCAAAAATGATGATTACGAGAGAAGGAAACCTTCGTTAATCTCACCTGATTTTCCAGCTAAAAGCCCCAGAATTCCTAGAAGAAAGGGAAACTAGAGTAAATAGCGAACATGAATGAATAACGCATTCCAGATATTTGCAATGAACCGGAATTCCTAGCCACTTGAGACCGGAAGGACTAGCGATTTGAGCGAGAATAACGAAATCCAGATAAATTGGCCCTCCTTCTAGGGAGATTTTAAGACTGCCTATATCCGGGTAGGATCCGACAATAATATGGGGGGATTTCTAGCGGAAGAGGGACGTCCCTCCCAAAGTAGAGCGAGTCCATCGAGGACCACTTTGGCCAGCTTCTAGAACAGCCTCGAAAGGTGACGGAGAACCCGTGACGAGGGCTGCAGATGTGTAGATGAGACACTGATCACTCACCTAATCAGATCTGGGGGATCTCAAAAAGGATTAGATAAATTCGCAACCAAACCAGTCCTTCTAAAGTGAAGTGGTGGACGCAGCTGATCACTGAAGTCTTTCTCTACATTCATCTCACTCCCGGTCGGATAGCCAACAACCGAGTGCGCTTTTTTCAATTGGACCGGCTGACCAAGCCTGCCCCCAAAACAAGCGTGGGCCAGTCGAGCCTCTACTCGATCTTATCTCGACAGGTCCGTTTTACTCGAGTCCATCGCTCGTCCTTGCCTTAATCGAGCAAGTACGCCTGAATCGAGAAGTCAAGGACGAGCTGAAGACTGAATCCCTCGAGCTTGTACGAAGGAAGGACTTATTTAGAACGTTATCGTTCGAGCCCCTGACATCCGGTTACGGTACTTACCGGCTAGACAGAGACAGAGAGAGATTGATTTATTAACAGACTGACCAGAAAGGGAAGGATTTTCTCTTTGCGTTGCTAGGCGTCTTTAGGTAGGATTCTGAGTTCTTCGGATGGCGAGTGGAGCTCGCTACCGTAGACTACGCTACGTTCGCTCGACAAAAAGTGTAGACTTACCTAGGACTCGTATGGTGAGCTCGCTACCGTAGACTACGCGTTCAATTGTGGTTGGCTCGTTACGTGGACTTCACTCGCAGACTAAACACTCGCCGGCTTTCTGTCTAGATTCGGATACCGCTCGCAGGCCTCGCACTGAATCGTCCATCTTTTCGGAAAGGATATTTTCAATTCAAATAAAGCAATAGAGCTCCTATACCTATAGTCGCTCGACTTCATCCGTACCTTACCTTCACTCGCTATTGATTCGCTCTATAAACGCTCAAGCTCGCTTGCTTTGAGCCATCCACGGGCCTTGCTTTCTTTCTCCTTTCCTCCTAAGGGTAAGGGCTTTTATCTTTCCTCAAGGGCACCCGGGAATCTCTTCACTCCCGCTTGCTGCCGTCGAAAGAGTTGGAATCCAATCCGCTTGACTCTTCCAAGGGTTCCCTTTTTTTTAGTGTTCTGCTTGCTGCTCGCAACGGAATTCTTTCAGAACCTTGCTTTCCTAGGATTCGGTTTCTGGCTCACTCCTAACAACCAAACTCCAAAACGAGATTCTCGCTTATAATATTGTTTTTGTTTCGCCTTTCGACTTAAAGCAAACTCTCACTCGCTTAAAATGGCTTTTGTTTAAAAGTGCATTAAGCGTTCGCTCTAGGCTCGCTCCGTATACGCTCTCCGGATTCGGATCCACTCGCAGGCTTTCTGGCTTGCTTGCTTTCTTTCTGACTGCTTTCCTTCCTTAAAAGACTGCAAACCTTCTTCGACTGCTTTCCTTGCTTTCCTTCCAACTAGTTTTCAGAAAAGCTCATACTCTCAAATGCAAATGCTTGACCTCTTTTTGTCCGCCTTTTCCTTTCGTAAAGAGCCTTTCTTACTTTCTCAAGAAAAAAGGATGTGCAGAAAAAGCCCAAACAAGTGATTCTTTCTCAATCAAAAATGTGCAGGCCCGGTTTGCTTTTGTAGGGAATTCGGAAGAAATGAAAGGAAATTCGAAAGAAATCGACCGAAAAAGTGCCTGATCGAGTGGGATCCATTTTCTATAGTGATTTCACTGAAATATCGTCAAACTAGATCCCGTGCTCCCGTCAAACCGGCGCGGATCCACCTGGCGTTGAATCGGCACATCGGAAATTTCTCCAGTGTTCCGGTAATACATGTAAAAAAGTGAGGTTTTTTGCTTGGAAATGTGAAATCTTCCAGAGAACCCCGGGGTCGACGGTCCGTTGGTGTCTTAGCACATATGGATTTTAGAAGCGCTAAGTCCCACACACTTAGGAAGAAGGAAGATGTGTGGGTAAGCCTATTCACTGGGAGGTAGGTGGACACTATGATTCCCCGTTAACTTCATCTCGCTGGAGGACCATTGGAATCGTGGTCACAATGGGATTGATGAATTTTTCCGGTTGAATGGGATTTTGAAGTCTTTATCGACCAATTGAAACTCTAGCCGAGAACCGGTGAGCTGGCTCTGGTGGAATTCTTGCTGGCTTGATTACCTTGTATGAGCGGAAGTGGTGGACCAATCCTATCACTACGAAGGTGCGTCTGAGTCACCCTAGTAACCTAGCCTCAGCGGATTTGATTCGTCGAAAAGTGTCTTTCTTTCCACTCGCAGCTTTCTCGCTCGCTAGAAGGAAGAGACACTTTTGAAAGAAAGCAAGAGAGACTCTTCGCTCTAGTATGACTGATAAGGAGAGTTTGAATCGCTATCGCTTTCTCGCCTGTGACTTCTCGCTTGCTTTCTTGTTTGTTCTGCTCGTTCTTCTTTTAAAAGAAACTAGCTAGTCACTGTTTTCCTGTTCGCTCGCCTACTGCCGGAGAAGGCAAATCAAGACGGTTGCACGGCTTGTTTTAATGTTTGGCGCTATCGCTTGCGAGTTAGGGTTGCACTGCTTGCTTGCTCGCTTTCTGACTTCAAAAGAAGATAGATTCAAATCCACATGGCGGGTCTCGCTCGCTTGCTCTACTCCGAAAAGCTTCTAAAAGGCTCTGCTCGCTTGCTGGAAAGAAGGAAGACAGACTAAGTTCAATCCAGCTTGCCTTGCTTTCTTGCTCGCGTCAGGGCGGGCTACGCTCATTTCGTTCCTGCGCTCGGTATCAAGAATGCACTCACCCCCTACCTATCTTTCGAGCATACCTTTCTCCTTTCAACCAATGCCATTCACACCATACCCAGTCCAAAAGACTCACCAGCCCCGTCACAAGTCCGTAATTCTAAGGGTAAAGTCCTTCTTTCTCTCTTTCCTACGTCTTATCCCCGTCAGTCTGCTCAATAGATATAGATAGGCAGGAAGCCCTATTTGAGTAAGGGAAGCTTGGCTTTCCTAGTTCTTCCTGTAGATTCCCTAAATAAGAAATAATGAATCGAATCTGTGGACATCCTCTATTCTTATTCTTGTCAAGGGGTGACTCTCGAAAGAGGAAGGTTACTTCTAGAAAGCTCGATAGAGGAAAAGAAAGGTAAGAAAGAGATAAGACAAGAGAAGATCGCTTTGAGGGGGACAAGGAAGTTCTCATTTATAAAGTGAGCAAGGCGAAAGGGAGCTCTTTTTCCTAAAGCCAGGCAAGGCGGGAAGTGTACCATTACATGATAAAAAGGCTTCAAAGATAGTTCAAGAAAAGAAGCTCGAGATAGGAAAGCATCAAACAAAGGAAGAAAAGAGTTGGCTTTTTTGGCCCAACAAAAGCCTTAGGACAAAAAGAAGGGGAAAGGAGAACTTTGCTATCAAAGTCAAGGAAGCGAAAGATAACTCGACCTAATCAGTAAGCGGGAGAGGAAGCTGAGAAAGCTTACTCATACCAGGCCAGGAAAGGACGATATGGTACGGCTAAAGGGGAAAGAGAGATCGGGAGAATCAGAGCGGGCCGGTCTCGTACTTGAAGAGGTTATACGACAAGAGGGGGTTATACAATAAGGAAGAGAAAATGATTGACCAAGGCCCCCCTTTCGACGATGGAATTTGTCCACGGGCAAGACTAGAACGAAAGTCAAAACTTTGGACCCCTCAAATTGAAAGCTTCAGCAGGGCTTAGGCTTACTAATAGGCTATAAAGTCAAGTGACTCTCGTTGTAGTATAGACTTTGGGAGTGGATTCTCCTGCATTTCCTGAAGAATCTCAGGAAGTTTTTCCACTCTCCCATGCATCTCCCCTCCAAGATTGACACGATCTGCTCCACCTTTTCATAAGGGGGTCGCCTAAGATGCTCCTCCTTCCACAATTCGCGGATGAGATTCCCGATAGCGTCTTCGTGATCCCATATCCATTGGAAAGGAATGGTTTCTAAATCTATTTGAGGCAAAATCTCGCCCTCATCCTCCCCCCCTAATCAATAAGTGGGAAAGAGAGGCGGGCCCAAGCGAAGATCGGCACTCGAAGGCCTTGATGAGGAGCAGCCCGAAAAAGGGAAAGCCGTGGAGACGGCAGACTCGCCAGACAGGCTAACGCCCAATGAGAATGAATGGCCAAGGGCCAAAACACAAAGAGCGATCACCTCTAACTGGTCGTTACGTCAATCCAACCTTCACCGATACATGAGTCGGGGAGGATTGGATCAACTACTTCAATTGGAGCATTCCGGTAAGCTTGATCCTCGGGTTAAGGTAGCTGCCAAGGAATGAATCAAAGACCTAAGGACGTTTCCAATACCACTGCTCCCGCTGAAACAATTGTAGCTCTTACGCAAGCTATTTCTTTTGCACTTGAAGACAGAAATAGTATATAATTATCTTAACGCTTGTCCTTCGCTCTGGATTCCTTGCCCCCTTCCTTTCCTGGATGGAATCGTTCCCAACGAATAGTCCCCTTTTCCAGCGCCCTCCTTTTATAACCAAAAGCCTGCTCTCTTTCCTCACTACTTCCTCTCAAACCAACCTTAAGCAGGAATCGCATACAAAAGTTCACAAAAAGTATGCCAATCCTGCTGTTCGTTACCAGTGAGTGTAGCATTGATTAGTTATATAGTCTTGAGAAATGGTTGAGCATCTTGTATTTGTATAATAATATAGGTTTTCATTTAATAATGTCGAGCATCTTTTCGCTATGCTATGCTAGCTTCTTTGATTCAGAGCTAGTTTCAAACTATAGGGTAGGGGCTCTTCCCGCGCTATTGCGTACGTACTTAGCTTAGCTAGTTTAGGGCTTCTATCGCGCTATTATAGCTAATTTTAGGCGAAAAACACGGGTTTTTAAAGCTAGAGACGTTCAATCCATGCTTTTTTTTTTGATGATAGCTATTTCATATTTTTAGTTAATCCATGGTCGCCCCCGTCACAAAGTTGTTAATGGCTTTCGGTATGCCGTGCGCACGAGAGGATCTCAGCTGGTGTAGGGTTCTCGTCCCACAGACCCCATTTCGGTGCCATTGCAGTGGGCTCACTGGGCCCTCCAGTTTTTCGATCGCTCTTCTTGCGCGCGAAGTACAGCAAGCTATAGCCACTTTGCTTCCAAGCGCGGATCGCTCATCAAGTTGAGAGATCGGTTCTGACGTCGAACAGGTTGCCTCCCTAGGCGCGTCGGTGCGCGCGAAGGTTTTGTGGGCCCACGGCATCTTGATCCGATCCCTCTCTTGACTCGCAAGACGCGCTTTACTCACCATAGAATAGATCGAGGTAGGTGAATAGAACCTACCATTGCCTACTTGTCAGGCTAGATTCCATCCGATCTTGTTTGACTGCTTATATACATAATTAGTTAACCCTTCCCCATAGGCCAAAGGTCTTTCTTTAGGTCAGTAGTTCGGCTTGCACATACATAACAGGGTGACCACGAAAGAAGCAGGCAAATCGCTCTAGGTGAATAGAACCTACCTCGGAAAACTAGATAGGCTGCTTCCGAAAACGATTACTGCAGATCGACATCGGAGGCGGCCCAAACCTAGGCTGTGATGCTTCCTGTCGAGTACAATTAGGACTTGAAGTTCGTTTACACAGTAAGAGAAAGACAATTATAGAGAATGGGACTAAGTCTTGAGCAACTTTTTATTATTATATTCTTTAATATAGCAGCAACATGACAATAACATTACAAAGCGATATAGGCATTCATCCATCAACCGAGAAAGACACCTACGTTACACTAACTAGGAGCGCGGTTCTTTATTCAAAATGAAAAAATACGTTACGAAATGAGCCGGGGGCTGGTCTGCTCATTATTAGTGTTCGTGCATTCTTTCATTATTTTCGTGCATTCTTTCATTATTGCAGGCCATTATTGCAGCATTCATTATTGCAATACACATAACATACGGTTCACGCCTCCACTACACTAGTTATGGAGCGGGCCAGACGGAACAAGCCTTTTAGAACCATTTACTACTGCAGCTGGATTGAAAAGCAGCCCCGGCCCCGAGAGAGCGAGATTGTGGCGCCGGCTCGGGCCGGATGGCGGAACCGGCATTCTTTTAGGCAAAAAAACCGCCCCCTTCCGCGACAGAGCTGCGGGCACCACTTGATTCTTCATCCTTCGAAAATCCCGGACTGCGAAGGCGCCGCCCAGAGACGACGCGACAAGAAAAATCAAAAGCAGCATCGCTGCCCCGCGGATTCTTGCGCCGTCCATCACTGCAAAACAGATTGAGCTGCGGGCATCAAGGGACCGAGATTATATACAGCAGCAGAAGCGGAATCGAAGGGGTTGGTTGGAAGGTAAGGATAGCATGATTGCCTGTTTGCGGGTCCTTTGGATCATGGGCCACAGCTACTTGGGTTTAGACTAGACCGCTGAACATCATTTGGGCAGGCCGAGGCTATATGGGCTTAGGCCTTTTGATGGCTGT